AAATTATTCAAAGGATCTACAAGAAGATCAAAAAATACGAGATTGTATCAAAAATTATGTGCAAAATAATATGAAAATATCCTCTAATGTAGAGGGAATTGCACGTATAGAGATTCAAAAAAGAATCGATTTGATTCAGGTCATAATCTATATGGGATTCCCCAAGTTATTAATAGAAGACAGGACTCGAAGAATCGAAGAATTACAGACGCATGTACAAAAAGAACTCAATTGTGTAAACCGAAAACTCAACATTGCTATTACAAGAATTGCAAATCCTTATGGGCACCCCAATATTCTTGCAGAATTTATAGCCGGACAATTAAAGAATAGAGTTTCATTTCGCAAAGCAATGAAAAAAGCTATTGAATTAACTGAACAGGCAGGTACAAAAGGGATTCAAGTACAAATTGCAGGGCGTATCGACGGAAAAGAAATTGCACGTGTTGAATGGATCCGAGAAGGTAGAGTTCCTCTACAAACCATTCGAGCTAAAATTGATTATTGTTCCTATGCAGTTCGAACTATCTATGGGGTATTAGGCATCAAAATTTGGATATTTGTAGACGAGGAATAATAAGAACTTACTTGACTTATATTTAGTTATATCTGGTGATAAAACAAATTATATTTAGTTATATCTGGTGATAAAACAAAAAATGGCAAACTCTTTCATTCTTTTTCTGGTAAATAATAAAAAAAAAAAGAACAATTCTATAAGGTTGAATAAAAATTCGATTAATCATTTGATATAATTGCTATGCTTAGTGTGTGACTCGTTGGTTTTTTTAGGGTTGGGATTCAAAAAAATGGACAGCCCATAGTACAAACTGATAACTATAGAACTAATAACCAACTCATCACTTCGTGTTATCTGGATAGAAAGAACCAGTCAAGATATGATATATAAGTCATATCATTGTAGCAACTGAAATCTTTTTTACATAAAAAAAAAAAAAAAAAAACAATCTGATTATGGGTTGTAAAGCAATATAAAGTATACAGATAAATGGAAGGGTGAGAGAAAGATAGAAAAAGAATATTAATGATATATAATTCCAATATGTAAGGTCTATGAGTCATCTCATATAAAGGGAATGTAATAAAGCATCAATACTGATTGATCCATAATTAGACAAATCCGTGCATAGAACAAAAAATCAAGAGCCCCGAGCCAATAAAGACTGAGAAGGTTGACTCAAGAATAAATTTAATTGGAGGCTCCGTTGTAAAATTCAGACCTAATCATTAATCGAGAAGTGGTGGGAACGACAGAACCTGTGAATGCATAAGATTCTATTGAAAACGAATCCTAATGATTCATTGAGTAGGATGGCGGAACGAACCAGAAACCTATTCATTTATTCTGAGAGGTCATGTCATAGACTAATCTTACAACTGAATGTTGAAAGAGTAAATATTCGCCCGCGAATATTTTTTTTATTTCTAAATTTTAGTCGATTCGAAATAAAAGGAAAAACAAAATAAAGATTCATTATAGCGTTCTACCAAAACGACATTATCTATAAATAGAATACGTGTTAAATTCTATATTAAAACACAAAAAATTTCTAATTTATAATCGATTAGATCAAATTTCAAAGAATCCCACGATTCCATATATTATTAACCGTGTATTTTTTTTTGTTTAATTATTTTTAATTGTTTAATTCGCGAGGAGCTGGATGAGAAGAAACTCTCGTGTCCGGTTCTGTAGTAGAGATGGATGGAATTGCTAAACAACCATCAACTATAACCCCAAAAGAACCAGATTCCGTAAACAACACAGAGGAAGAATGAAAGGAATATCTTATCGAGGTAATCGTATTTGCTTCGGTAGATATGCTCTTCAAGCGCTTGAACCCGCTTGGATCACATCTAGACAAATAGAAGCAGGGCGGCGAGCAATGACACGAAATGCACGCCGCGGTGGAAAAATATGGGTACGCATATTTCCAGACAAACCTGTTACAGTAAGACCTACAGAAACACGTATGGGTTCGGGGAAAGGATCTCCCGAATATTGGGTAGCTGTCGTTAAACCCGGTAGAATACTTTATGAAATGAGCGGAGTAGCAGAAAATATAGCTAGAAGGGCTATTTCAATAGCGGCATCGAAAATGCCTATACGAACTCAATTCATTCTTTCTGGATAGGAATGTAGAAACAAACGAAAGGGGTTTTTGGGATGAAAAAAAACAATTGCAGGTTTCTTTTTTTGTTTTGAACAAATAATATTTCTTTTTTTTTTTTTTATTTATACCTTTGCATTGAAAAAGAAAAAACCGATAAAAAAAAAAATGATATGATTCAACCTCAAACCCATTTGAATGTAGCGGATAACAGCGGGGCCCGAGAATTGATGTGTATTCGAATCATAGGAGCTAGTAATCGACGATATGCTCATATTGGTGACATTATTGTTGCTGTAATCAAGGAAGCAGTACCAAATACACCTCTAGAAAGATCAGAAGTGGTCCGAGCTGTCATTGTACGTACTTGTAAAGAACTCAAACGCGACAACGGTATGATAATACGATATGATGACAACGCTGCGGTTGTTATTGATCAAGAAGGAAATCCAAAAGGAACCCGAATTTTCGGCGCGATCGCCCGGGAATTAAGACAGTTAAATTTCACTAAAATAGTTTCATTAGCACCTGAAGTATTATAGGGGAAGACCTTAATAAAGTATTTGAATGAAATTGATTAAATTTATTTAATTAATTAGTAAATTGTTTAATTAATTAGTAAATTGTTTATCTATCACGTATATATCTTTAATAATTCATAAATATTAAAAAATTCAGAAAAAAAGAAAAAGAGCATGTTGATTATATCAAAATTCGGGGGAAACAAAAATCTTAGTTTATCATGAGTAAAGACACTATTGCTGACATAATAACCTCTATACGAAATGCTGACATGAATAAAAAAAGAACAGTTCGAATACCATCTACTAACATCACTGAAAATATTGTTAAAATCCTTTTACAAGAGGGTTTTATTGAAAACGTGAGAAAACATCAAGAAAGCAAAAAATATTTTTTGGTTTTAACCCTACGACATAGAAGAAATAGGAAAGGACCATATAGAACTGTTTTAAATTTAAAACGGATCAGTCGACCCGGTCTACGAATATATTCTAACTATCAACGAATTCCTAGAATTTTAGGCGGAATGGGGGTTGTAATTCTTTCTACTTCTCGAGGTATAATGACAGACCGAAAGGCTCGACTAGAAGGAATCGGCGGAGAAGTTTTGTGTTATATATGGTAATCTTTCTAATAGCCGACACGGTCATATTTGTGAAAAAAGAGAAAGGACAAGTTTATAATATTATCCCTCTTACATTAGTTGATACTTCAAAGCGGTTTTACCTGGAATGAAACAACAAAAATGGATTCATGAGGGTTTAATTACTGAACAACTTACCGATGGTATGTATCTTCCGGATTCGTTTAGATAACAAAATAATTATTCTGGTTTTTGTTTCGTAAAGGATTTCATGTAGTTTTATACGTATACTACCAGGAAATAGACTAAAAATTGAGGTAAGTCCTTATGATTCAACCAAAGGGCGTATAATTTAGAGACTCCAAAGAAAAGACTTGAATGATTAGGCGGTTTTTTCAATTTCAACATTCTTTCGTGAGGATACAATTCGAAATTAAAAATTTCAAGAAACTTATTTTCTTCCAATTAAGTAGATTCGGAATTAAAAAAAGGAATGACAAATATGAAAATAAGGGCCTCTGTTCGTAAAATTTGTGAAAAATGTCGATTGATCCGTAGGCGGGGACGAATTATAGTAATTTGTTCTAACCCGAGACATAAACAAAGACAAGGATAATCTTTCTAAAACAAAAAGACTCTCGAAATCTAAAGGACCCGATGTACAGATGTACAAATAAATAAATAAAATAAATAAGTAAAAAAAAAAAAAGAATAAGGATCCGTTTTGACATGAAATGGATATATCCATATATCTCTGACTTATATTTATGAGATGATAAAATATGGCAAAACCTATACCAAAAATTGGTTCGCGTAGAAATAGACGTATTGGTTCACGTAAGAATACACGTAGAATCCCCAAGGGAGTTATTCATGTTCAAGCAAGTTTCAACAATACCATTGTGACTGTTACAGATGTACGGGGTCGAGTAATTTCTTGGTCCTCTGCCGGGGCTTGTGGATTCAAGGGTACAAGAAGGGGTACACCATTTGCCGCTCAAACCGCAGCAGGAAATGCTATTCGGACAGTAGTGGATCAAGGTATGCAACGAGCAGAAGTTATGATAAAAGGCCCGGGTCTCGGAAGAGATGCGGCATTAAGAGCTATTCGTAGAAGTGGTATACTATTAAGTTTCATACGGGATGTAACTCCTATGCCACATAATGGCTGTAGGCCTCCTAAAAAAAGACGTGTGTAAAAATAAACATTGAAGAGATTTCAAGAGAAATAAATAATTCAATGATTTGATCAAATAATATACTATGGTTCGAGAGAAAGTAACAGTATCTACTCGGACACTACAGTGGAAGTGTGTTGAATCAAGAGCAGACAGTAAGCGTCTTTATTATGGACGCTTTATTCTGGCCCCACTTATGAAAGGTCAAGCCGATACAATAGGCATTGCAATGCGAAGAGCTTTGCTCGGAGAAATAGAAGGTACATGTATCACACGCGCAAAATCTGAGAAAATACCACATGAATATTCTACCATAGTAGGTATTCAAGAATCCGTACATGAAATTTTAATGAATTTGAAAGAAATTGTCTTGAAAAGTAATCTGTATGGAACTCGTAACGCGTCTATTTGTGTCAAGGGTCCTGGATATGTAACTGCTCAAGACATTATCTTACCACCTTCTGTGGAAATTGTTGATAATACACAGTATATAGCTAACCTAACAGAACCAATTAATTTGTGTATTGAATTACAAATCGAGAGGAATCGCGGATATCGTATAAAAACGCCAAATAACTTTCAAGA